TAATAACCGGATGAACTGGTTTATAGACATGAAAGCATAAGAACTCAACGGGATCCCCCTCGAATCAGCCAAGGAAAGAGGGGATGGGTCCCGTTGAGTTCTTATAATCATAATATTTTTTTGTATAAATGTTTCAAAAAAAACCACACTTTCTTATGATTGATACTCTCTTATGATTGATGTTTTGAAAAATTCACTTCATTAATTGATTCAGAACATCTTTTACTCAAAAGTATCTGTGAATACTTTAAAAATTAAAACAAAGAAGGAATCACTCGATTTCCGTTTTTTGGATGACTCACAATTCTATATAGTTCCATATATATGGATTTCTATCGATTAGATATCATGCAACCCTTATCTATACTAATAAAATTCTATACTAATAAAATAGAACCCTACTTTATTTAATCTTAGTCTAATCAAAGTTTCCTTTTTTCGATTTTAGAAATTCTTCGAAATTGAAGAAGTTCTATTTGTTCAATCAATTTACCTATATTTTTGTTTGTCCACTACTTAACATGATAAATCGAAAAAAAAAAAAAACGGAACCTACGAATAGGAATTTTTGACGAATAGGATCAAGAATCATTATTAATTCGACCCAAGAAGGGGTTGTGGAAAATCCCTTTTCTTGTGTCAAAAACTAGGAGACGCACAACCCCCCCCCCCCTAAACCCTTTGTTCCTTTCATTTATGCTTTGGTTTATATTCTCCGCTTATTTATCTTTTGTTTTGATTCTATTTAAATATAAAATATAAAACTACGGATTCATTCTATATCACTTCGATTTGGATTGAAAAAACAAAGAAAAGATAAGTAAAATCAAAATAGTCTTCTTCACAATATACACATCATGACCAGTATAAATAATTCCCGAAATCCGAAAAAAGAAACAAACAAAATTTTTTTGATCCTACACAATTACATAATATAATTGCCAACAAAAGTTTATTTCTTTTTATAGTTTGATGTTGAAAAATCCGCGGATCTAGAAATTCATTTCGGCCAACTGAACCTTCTCAAACTGTTTCTTTTTAAGAACCAAAAAGATTTGTGCCAAAATAACAGATGCCAAGAAGAGCAAAAGGCCTTGGACACGTAATGGATCTTGAAGTACTACTTCTGCATCCCCCTGACCAAATCCGCCCACATTAGGATTACTCGTTAATGGTTGATCAAGTTTGATGGATTCGCCCTCAGAAACAAGAAGTTCCGGCCCTGGAGGGATAATATCAACCACTTGACGCCCGTCCGATGCCTCCACTATGGTTATTTCGTATCCCCCCTTTTCTTTTCGTATAATTTTGCTTATTATACCCGCTGCTGTAGCATTATAAACATTATTGTTACTCTTGCTCCCGTCGGGATAAATCTGACCCCTTCCTCTGTTCCCGCCTACGTATATGGGATATTTTAAGAAGTGAACATCTTTATTAGTAGCAGGGTCCGGGGAAAGAATAGGAAAGGTGATTTCACTATATTTCTGACCAGGAACAGGACCTATCACAAGAATATTTTTTTTAGTAGGGCGGTAACTTTGAAAAGACAGATTTCCTATCTTTTCTTTAATCTCGGGCGAAATACGATCGGGCGGGGCTAGTTCAAATCCCTCGGGTAAAATAAGAACAGCCCCCACATTTAAAGCTCCTTTTTTACCATTAGCAAGAACTTGTTTCACTTGCAGATCATAGGGAATTCGAACAACTGCTTCAAATACAGTATCCGGAAGTACCGCTTGTGGAACCTCGATATCCACGGGTTTATTAGCTAAATGGCAATTGGCACATACAATACGGCCCGTTGCTTCTCGTGGATTTTCATAACCCTGCTGTGCAAAAACGGGATAGGCATTTGAAATGGGTGCCTGAGTTATTATATATATGATGAGCGATAGGGAAATGGATCGAGTAATCTCTTTCTTTATCGACGAAAAGGTTTTTTTAGTTTGCATGGTCCAATCATTGATCCCGAAATTTTCTACAATAAAATTAGGTAGGTCACTAGTAGAGTTCCCTATCTATAATTTTGATATTTACTGAAATAATTTTTCTGAAATATTGGAGAAACCCCTTTACTGGGTAGAAAGAATAGGTACAATTTTGAGTGTTTTGCTTATGTACAAAGTAACAAATATTATAATTGGGCCGTTCGATAATTTTTCAGTCATTCATTGAATGATAAATCACCACAAGTGAAGGAGATACACGATTTAAATAACGAAAGATCCAATATTTAAAAATTGTATCTAAAATGACTGGAAAAGTAGAAACAAGACCGGATATAATTTGATCATTATGAGCAAATCCAAAATCTTTGTAGACAGAGCCAATCATTAATTCCCAACCGTGGGGCGAATGGAATCCTATACATAAATCAGTTAATAAAAGAATAGAAAAAGCTTTTATTGTGTCGCTTAAGTTATATAGGAATTCTTGAACCCAAGAGTTAAGAATAACAAGTTCTTCATTACCTAGAATAGAATAACCACTTAGAATAACGAAACAGATTATATTTGTCGAGAAGTGTAAAATTGTATGGATACGATCCTCATTGTGCATCTTGATCAACTGGGTCGTTTCTTTGTAGATTTCGACGCGAAGCTTTTGTAAATGCGTTTCTGGGTATTCCTTTATCATTTCCTCCAAACGAAGGAGTTCCTCTAAGTCTATGAATTTTTTTAGAATACTCTTTTCTTGAATATCATTCAAAAAAATTTCGGATTGCTTAATATCCCACCAATTAGTAATCCAAGATTCCAGACTTTTTTTAAATGAGAGAGAGATCCACCAAGGCAAAAATACTATAAATGCAAGATATAGAAGGGAAATTAATACTTTCTTTTTTGCCATTTTTTCGTCTGTGAATTTTTGAAGTTTTAATGAACTCACCCCATGCGTCGACTTTATATGATACTAATATTTCTATCAAGCATAAGTTATATCCCACGTCATCGAGCCCATTAATCTATTTCGAAGTTTTTATTTGTGATGCAGTAGAGTGGTTAGATTAGTCCTTGAATCTAGAAAGAATACAGAAATAGAATAAAAAAGAGCCCACTTCAAATTAAAAATTAATATAGTTAGTTGGATTTGGAGATGAAAGAGCTGCCGTTCTATTAAATAAAATATCAAATATTTCAAAAAAAAAATGATAGACACAAAAATTTTCGTTTTAGGGTTGCTTCGTATACGTTTACTTTGGCTCGAATAGGCATTCAGAACAAATTTCCGTTACGTTAAGTTGTGGTATAGAAAAAAAAGAAGGTTCTTGAGTTTTTTCCCTCTTGCAAAGGATTCCGTTTTCAGTTACTTTTTTCAAAATACTTCAATTGGTACGCGCAAGAAATAGGCCAATTCAGCAGCTTTTTGCTCAATTTCTTGTGGAGTCAAATTCTCATCAGTACGCGTCAAGGGAATGGCCCCCTGGCCTCTGATTTCCATATAAAGGACCCGACGAGCAAAAAGACCTTCTTTATTTTCTATTCTGATGGACTGAATATCTTTCATAAGGAATCGCAGGAATATGCGACGGTTTTTTCCAGGAAATCCCCAACGAAAAATACACACTATGCCCTCTTTTATATCGAATCGATCATAACCACTACCTACATTCCACAAAATTGTGCACCACAAGTAGGAGCTAATAAAGAGACCCGCGATCCCATAGAAAGACATCACGATCCCCTGCGGAAAAAAATTTATTTGCTGAGAAGGAAATAAAGATATAAAATTCCTACCAAAATAACTGGAGGTTCCAACCAATACAAACCCTAATGAACCTAAAAAAAGAATGAGGGCCCAACCGAAATTACTTATTTTTCGAGATCCCGCTATAAGTTCTATCCATATACGTTCTGATCGCCAACTCATACTCTCACTAGACCTAGTTGCATTTTATTGGAATTGGAAGAATAACAAAAATAAATTTTATTTTACTTTTTTTGTTTCCGAAGTAACTCTCATCAACCAGCATTACTATGATGTGAACCTTTTATTTTAGAAAAATTCATCGAATTACTTAGATCCAAACTAAAACAATAACATCTCTTTCATACGATTTCCTGTAGATATCCACATATAGATATATTGACTTTACATTTCCGAAATTCTTCTCGCTACGGATCCGCTTGAAAATTGTTATAATCCATTTACCCTTATATCATGTTTACGCATACATAAGAGCTTATGCTCGAAAGAAGCCACATGTTATACCCTATTCTACTAAATAGATAGGGGTGTTATGATCAAAGTAAGCTTTGAAAAAAAAAAATGGATAAGAGTTGTCCCTGATAGTATCTAAAAAATCTTGTTTTTTTGAACATGAAGAGATAAAGAAACCATTGCAATTGCCGGAAATACTAAGCCCACTAAAGGCACAAAAATGGAGGGAAAGTTGTTGAGAGTTATCATTGAGTGGGTACCTCGATTTAATATTTGTACCTGTTATTTTTTTTTATTGTTTTATATTAATATTTTTTTTTTAATCTTATATTGTTAAAAAGATATTTTAAAATTCATATATAATAATTCTATTTATTATATATATTATATATATATAATTATTATATTATACTAATATTATAGGTAAGTATACCTAAGTGAGTATATACCTAAATAAGGAATATATAAGTATATGTTTTATTGAATTTTTTTTATAAGTATTCAATAAAAAAATGTGTAACTAAAAAATATGTAAATAAACGGACTTATTCACCTTTCTACACGTTTCTACACGAAATATATATGTATGATAATCCACCTTTTTATTATTCATATTATTAGTTATTGTCGTGCTCTTGTCTTATAACTTGTCTTATAATTTAATAATTTTCATTTCAAAAAATTTATTCTGTTTTATTTTATTAATTTAAATTTAAAAATAAATTAAAAATTAAGACTATACTCTACAGCTCTATTTAATCTAAGTTTGATCCAAAGGAAAGAAAGCATGTAGTCGAAATAATTCACTCAGAACGTCCTTTAAAGGATTACGTGGT